AAGTATAAATTATTACTACTGGCAATATTATAAATGAAATTATAACACATAACATAAAAACAAAATCTAACTCTAATTTTAAATCTATATTTAAATAATAAAATAGTATAAAAGTAAAAAATATGTTTAGATATATATATATTGATAATATAGAAAAAATTACTATCCTGAGACCCATAAAGAAATTATCTAAGATTAAAATATTTAAAATTATTAATTTTGGTATAAATCCAGATAACGGTGGTAAACCTCTTAAAGACAAAATTAATAATATAATACTAAATAAGTTACTAAAAGAAATTTTATTAATTCTAAATAACATTGATATACTTTTAATATTAACAAATGCCATAATAAAAAAGATTGGTAACACTAATAATGTGTATATAATAAAGTAAATAATACTTAATATTTTATAAACTCCACTTAAGACTCTTATTATTCAACCTAAATGTGAAATAGATGAATAAGCTATCAAAGCACGCAAATCAGATTGTATACACCCAGCGCAGCCACCAATAAACACATTAATCAACCTAACAAATAAAAATAGCTTATTTAACCTATTAATGTAAAAAATCAAAATTAATAAAGGACCTAATTTCTGTCACGTTCTAAGAATTATACACCTTACCCACCTAATAGATTTCATTACTGAAGTGTATCAAAAGATAAATGGAAATGACCCCATCTTTATAAGAATTGCTATAACCAAGATGTATACTATTACTACTTCAAAGTTAGACAAGTTGAATGAATAAAAAATTGAGATTAATAATATAGCAGAAGCTAAAGACTGAATAATAAAGTATTTTACAGCTCCCTCCTCTTCATTATCTGTACTGCCTCATATAATTACTGGAATAAACATAAACATGTTTAGTTCCAAACAAACTCAAAGCCTAAACCAAGAGTTACAGGATGCTATTATAAATGTTCTTAAAACTAAAACAGTTACAGATATAAATATTACAGATGAAAATTTCGTAAAGAAGCAATGAACAAACATCTATATCGGGTTAGAAGCCCAACAATTACTCCTTAATTCATTCAATCTAAAGAACCTTCTATTCATTCATGAATCAAACCAATAAATAGTAACATTATGATAAATAAAAAAATATAGATACAATCATCAACTAATCTTAATAATGGAATCGGTATTAATAAAACAATTTCAATATCAAAAATAATAAAAATAATCCCTAACAAAAAAAAACGAGTAGAGAATGGAACTCGTGCACTATTTGAATTATCAAACCCGCATTCAAAAGGTCTTAATTTTTGAAGATTTAGTTTATTTTTAAAATAAATAAAGCGGGATATAAAGAATAAAATCATCGGGATTAATAAACAAATAAAAAGCATAAATAAAAATGTGACCACTTGATTAAAACCTTATAAGATTTCTCACAATTAAAAATTGTATGCTTTTACCAAGCTCTTTAATCAAAACACTAGAATCTACTCGTATTTAACTTCATCAATGTTATCCGTTATTCCGGCTTAGTGTTAAAATAAAATAAAAATTAATTTAATTATAGTAAATACACCAATTCTCAATGGAAGAAATATTATTCATGTTAAACTTATTAATAAATCATAGCGTATACGAGGGTACGTGGCTCGCACTCAAATAAACAAACTTGAAAATAATATAGTAAATACAATTATACCGATTGATAAAAATTTTAATAAGCATGTTATAAAAACTAATGATGTAACTAATCTCATAAATAAAATATTACAATATTCAGCTATAAAGATTAAAGCAAAGAGACTAGAACCATACTCAATATTGAATCCAGAAACTAATTCAGATTCCCCTTCAGCAAAATCGAATGGAGTTCGATTAGTCTCTGCTAAATTAGTTACAAATCATATTACCACAACAGGAAATAGTATAAATAAAATTATTGAATATCTTACTAATCTAATTTTTCTTATATCTATACTTATTTTAACTACTAGTCCAATCAATAAGATTAAAGCTATTCTAATCTCATAGGAGATTGTCTGTGCTACTCCACGTAAGGAGCCTAACAAAGCATATTTAGAATTTGAACTTCAACCAGAAATCATAATTGAATATACATTTACAGCAGAAATGCATAAAAAATATACTAATCTAAATGAAAATCACCATCTAGGATTATTAAAAGGATAAATTATCCATAATAATAATGATAATCTAAGTCTTAATAGTGGACCATAAATAAAATACATCTTATTAGAATAAATTAAATAAGGTTGTTCTTTTAAAAATAATTTTATAGCATCAGCTATAGGTTGTGGTAAACCTAGCAATATTACTTTATTAGGTCCTTTACGCAATTGTATATATCCCAATAATTTTCGCTCTAATAAAGTATAAAATGCTATAGCTAAAAGAGCTATTACGATTCTAATTACTATTGATAAAACTATAATCATTTATATAAGAATTTATTCATTTTTAGGGCTTAAACCTAATGCACTACTCTGCCACTATATAATACTATTGAATATACTCCTTTTAACTGCAAATTAACTATTCTTTATAAACTAAATAGTAAAGTCATTTAATGAATCGAACATTAAAACTAGATTTTCAAAATCTATTGTTTCCACAAACTAATAACCAATAAGTGGAATAATTCATTATTTGAACCTAAATCAAATGCACTACTCTGCCAACCTATTATTTAAATATATTATTAATTCTACAATAGATACAAATGGGTCCTTTCGTACAACAAAAATATAATATAATCTAAGATTGAAGATAGAATCTAACCTGGCTTACGCCGGTCTGAACTCAGATCACGTAAAATTTTAAAGGTTGAACAAACCCCCTTATAAAAGCTCTTGCGCCTTATAGGAATTTTAAGTCAACATCGAGGTGCCAATCATTATATTAGATAAGAACTCCGATATAAAAATTAGCCTGTTACCCCTAAAGTAACTTAATCTTATGCTCTTATTAAGGATCAAATCTAGACTAATATGTCAAATTGTTTAAATGATGTTTAATTAATTAATCATTGATCGCCCCAATCAAATATATGTTTAAATTAAAAACTTTAATAGTTATATAAAGCTTTATAGGGTCTTCTTGTCCCTCAACCCTATTTAAGTTTCTTCACAATAAAGAATAATTTCAAATAAAAATTTGAGACAGTTAGATTTTCGTAATCCCATTCATTCTAGTTTACAATTAATAAACAAATTATTATGCTACCTTTGCACAGTCAATATACTGCGGCCATTTATAATACATTGGGCAGGTGTTTACTTTAGAACTCTACTACCTAAAGAAATGTTTTTGTTAAACAGTMGAAATCTTTATTTGCCGAATTAATTAAATTTTATTTAATAATTACTTATATTTACATTATAATATTTATTTTATTAATAAATTATAAATATTTTTACATAAATTTTTTATATGGGTATTATTTATTAAAATAAACGATAAAGTATTTATAAGGGGGTGTTTTCAACCCCATATATATATATATATATATAATAAATTGATTRAATAATGAAGCTTATCCTTCAAAATCACATAAATTACATAACATTAATTTATAWATTATGTAWAGACTAGCTATAATCAAATGCGATKRGCATATAACTTCTGACTATATAATTTTTTAAGGTTAATGTAACAACCAATAATTAGTTCTCAACAATATATGAATCAGCTCATATTGATTTTCGAGAGAAAAAATAAATTAAATTATTCATCCTTGTAAATCCATAAATGCAAAAAGAGTAGCGCTTTTATCTACCTTTACTTTATTTTTCAATTCCCTCCCAGTACAATATAAATCAGCTCTTTTCTTTAACATCTTTTTAATTAACAAAAATTTAGGTCCTAAAGTACATTAGGTCCTTCCGTAAACCAGTCAGATTAAATTATTTTTTCCCTCTAGTGTAAATAAAGTACATTAGTATATGCTATAATCTGTATGTTACGACTTATCCTTTATAAAGGAGCGACGGGCGATGTGTACATATCTTAGCTTATATTTTCATTATAATTAATAAATTATAATTACTATCAAGTTCTTCTATTTTTCAATTTCACTAAAAAAAATGAATGTTTAAATAAATGTAGCTCATATATACCATTACTATAGACTGCACTTCGACCTGACTATATATATATATATATATATATATATTATACAATTTTATAAAATTATATTAAACGGCAGTACACATGCTGAATATTTCAAAATAAGGTTATAATACCGTGGACTATCAAATTAAATTACAAGCCACCCTGATAAATTAAGATACCGCCATATTCTTTGGTTTTTAAGCTATAGCTCGTACTCTCCAATCTATATATTGAACATAAATAATAGGGTATCTAATCCTTGTTTTAATTTAGATCTTTATTATGATAACATCAATTCATTAATACTAAATTTTACCTTACTTATTGTTTAAATTATCATTATAAAATTTTTATATTTAGATTTCTATTGTCTAACCGCTGCGGCTGGCACAATATTGGCCAAATTTAAATTCCTTTTCAATTTCATGTAATTACACATAAATAAATTTATCTACTGCCATATAGTACATTATATATTCATACTACACATAAATTATTTTTACAAAATAAGCATATAGACCTAAGAAAGTACTAAATTGATAGCTAGAATTAAACTATTAATAAGAGAATAAATCATTTTTGGGGCATGAACCCATTAGCTTAGGCTTAGCTTATCTTATTATAGAATTAAAATAATTTCCTTTAAACTTGCAATTTAATGTTGTTCATCAACTAAATCCTAATAAAATAAATAAATTTAGCTTAAATAATAATAGCAACGATGGGACAATTATATAAATTAACATAATATAGTCCTTTAATCAAACCATTTTATACACACCTAAATAATTCCTCCACCCACCATGATTAATAACAGCATACATATTTAATGAATAGCAAAGTGTCAAAAAACTAATTATACCGATTACTACCAACGACCCACTACTAATAAATGTGATACTTATTATAATTGAGATCTCTCTTACTAAATTAATAAAGGGGGGAGCTGCTATATTTATAATACTAAATAAAAATCAAAATAATCTTACTATAGGTACTACTAATAATGTACCTTTACATACAAGAATTCTACGTGAATTACATGAATCATAATTTATGTTTGCTATGATAAATAAAGCCGAAGACCTAAATCCATGAGATACTATTATTATTATTCTCCCAAATAGTCCAATTTTACATGAAGACAATGCCCCTATCAATATTAATCCTATATGACTTACAGACGAATAAGCAATTAATGACTTTAAATCAATCTGGCGTAAACAAATAAACCTCCTAACAACCCCACCAAGTAAACTAAACCTCAACAATATAGGAATTATACTCAAATTTAATCACGGGTACAAGAGCCCTATTCGAATAATCCCGTAACCACCTAATTTTAACAAAATACTAGCCAAAATAACAGAACCAGATACAGGAGCTTCAACATGAGCTTTTGGTAATCAAAGATGGAAAGGATATATTGGTAATTTTACTAAAAACCCCAACAAAAACATCAACCATCAAGACTCAATAAAATACATATTCACAAATACCGGTCATATGAAAAATCTTAATCTACTATTGCAGTATCCCATAAATAGAATACAACACAATATAGGTAATGAACCCATAACAGTGTATATAACTAAATATAGACTAGCCTGTAATCGTTCAGGTTGGTAGCCTCACTTTATAATTAATCATATAGTTGGAATCAAAGAAAACTCAAATAAAATATAAAATAATACAATATTAACTTGTCTAAATCTTATTAATAAAACTAATATCAACAACAATGTCAACTTCAAAAATAAATTGTATTCTATACACTTATATAAATATTTAAATCTACAAATTACTATTATAATACACACCCATATGGTCAACATAATCAGCAAGAATGATACAGAATCAATCATTCTTCAATCTCTTACTTTGACTAGAACCATATCTCAATTGACATAATAAAATAAAAAATTTAATAGCCTCAACATAATAATCAAAATAAATACAATTCAAATGTATTCCAAATTTAAAAATATTAAAAGCCCAATTATAGGTAAAAATAACTTTAACATTTAGGTATTGACAATAAATTTACTATATCAGACCCATATGATCGTGATATAATAACTAAAATAGATAAACCAAGACTAGTTTCACAAGCCCTTACACTTAAAACTATCACGCTAATTATAGGAATTCTTATCTCAATGAATATAGAGGACCCAATCAATATAAACATTACTGACAATATCATTGCTTCTAATGACAATAAAATCATTAATAATGAAGTAGCATGAAATACTACATTAACTACGCATATAATCGGAACAATTAACAACAACACATACAACACAACTTAGAGGGTAAACCCAAATAATGAATTACAAATATCACTGCAAATGCTTTCTAAGTCAGAATATAAAAAAAAAATTTAAATCTCCAAAATTTATGTTATACTTTAACTATATTCTGATATAGTATTTTATACCCCTTTAAAATGAAAATCTAATGTGCTATACACCATATATAATATTTAGAAAATTTATTTATTTTACCATCTTCAGTGGCATGATTTACTTAATCTATCTAAATTACCTTAACCCCACAAGAATTATAAGACAAGTAAATAAAACCATTTTCACCAACATTCATATCAGTTCCCAATTCATGAATTTAATAAAGTATCTATATATTCAATTTAGGAATTCATGTATCCCGTAGCCACCTAAATACTCCAATCACGATTGATCTAACAATTCTAAACATAATTTAGTGTTAGGTATAAAACCCAGAATTACTTGAGTTCTCAAGGGTACTATAAACCACATGTAATTATTTATTAATTGAGTAGGGAATTCTACATCCAGGGCTATAACACTTCATAATAAAGCAAACAGAAACCCAACAAAAATAATAAATAAAGGTATTAATATAACTAACTTATCAATATGAACTAAAGTATAAAAATTAGGATAAATTCATAAAAGAATGCATCTCATACATACAGTCATTAAGCCCATAATAAATATAGGAACTGCAACATTCTTATTTTCATTTAATGAAACTAATACACAATATATAGGTACTATTCATAATAAATTGATACAAAACCGTAATCTATAAAAAACCGTAATCCCAATAGATACATATATTAATACTACAACCCTTACTGACCAACTATTATAGATTAGTAACTCTAGAATTTGATCTTTAGTATAAAATGAAGATAAAAACGGGAAACCCCCTATAGCCATTCTAGACAAAAGAATAGATAAAGATGTTAATGGTATTTGTAAGGATAGGTTTCCCATTCATCGTAAATCTTGACTATGAAAAAAATTCATAATCAAATTACCTGCACAAATAAATAACAATGCCTTAAATAATGCATGCCTAACTATATGTAAGTAAGCTAAATCTAACATATTTAACCTCAATGTTATTATTATTAGACCTAACTGGCTTAGAGTAGATAAAGCAATAATTTTCTTTATATCTCACTCAACAGAGGCAGCAAGACCAGATATAACTATAGTCATAATGGAAACCAATAGCAATACTGTATTAAAATAATTAAAGCAATATAAAAAATCATAAAACCGAATCAGTAAAAACACCCCAGCAGTCACTAAAGTTGATGAATGCACTAATGCTGACACTGGAGTTGGGGCTGCCATCGCAGCTGGTAGCCATCTACTGAATGGAATTTGGGCCCTTTTCGTTATCCCCGCACCTAGGATTAATATTACTTGAGTCTTATTTTCATATAAATTAATGAATCATATATCTACAGAATATCAATGACACTGACCAACACATAAGACAATTGAAATCAATAATAATACATCACCAATCCGATTGGTGATTGCTGTAATCATACCAGCCCCTAATGACTTCGAAATTTCTTGGAGAGTGTTGTCGAGAGAATTCTTGTGACAACCTTTCCTTGGTATTCCACAGAGAAAGTGTCCCAATTGCGCAACTGTAAGGGATATGGTCTCCGGGACTTTCCGGTGTGTCACCGGGAAAGAGAGTGGCTTTCCCATTTCGGAACGGGCTCTATTTTCCGGGTAATATCACTTTCGTGAACTTATACGGAGAGAGCTCTTTTGGGATTCATATTCGACACATGGGGAGGGCGCGTTGGTCCATGGGGAGAGGGTTTTAGAGATAAGAATTTCGGGGGGCAGGTCCAGAGAGGACTTTTTTTTTAGGGGGTGGAGAGGGTTCCGTTCGGGGGCTAAAGGTCAGGTTTTTGGGAAATTCCAAAAACCCTTTCTGGGGCTTGGTTTTTTTTTGGCGGTAAACGCGTTTTGTTTTAAAGAAAACATGGTTAAAAGTAATACCTATACAATCATGTGGTCACAACACAGGGGTTTTTTTTAAACTTATTTTAACTACACTTTTGAGGATATTTTTAAAAACCATTTTGTCCAACTTTCCACCTTTTTAAAAAGTTTTTTAACCCCAAAGTTAAGAGAGACTGAGATTATACTCAGATTTGAGGGGGCCGAAACCCCTTTAGATATAGTTCTTCTCTCTTAAAGTTTGAAAAAAGTCCCTTTTGTAAAAAAAAAATAATAATTGAAAAATGTAACCTTGAATTATACAAATACCAACCTCAAAGAGTACATATACTATAGATATGGTTAATAAAACTAAATGCTGAATATTAAAACAATTTATAAAAATACATAAGTATCTAGTTATTAAACATAAAACTACATGACCTGCAGTCATATTTGCAGCAAGACGAAATGATAAAGTTAACGGACGTACTATAATCCTAATAGTTTCAATTAAGACTAAAAAAGGATTCAATCATAATGGAGCACCATCTGGTAATAAATGAGCTATAAAAGCTATTTTATTATATATAAATCTAGATAAAATTAATGATAGTCATATTGGTAAAGCAATCCTTAATGTAAAAATTAATTGAGATGATATTGAAAATGTAAAAGAAATCAATCCTGTTATATTTACACTAAGTAATGTAAGAAATAGCCTAATAATAATAATAGAGTAACTTTTAATTAAATAAGACTTAGTTCGTATGCATTGATCATTTATAAACTTTATAAATCTTTTATTTAAATTTCAATTTATACCTTTAAACATTCATAATGCTGATATAATTAGAATAATTACTAATATTGGTAATAATATTACTAATACAATAACCATTCGCTTATTATTTATTATTGAATTTAATTCATAAATATCAAAAATAGAAAACACATCAAAAAACATTAATATATCAAGATTTAAATCAATGATTTATATTAATCTTTGAAAGATTATAGTTTTATTAACTTAAAATCTTAATCCATAATATAGTCATAAAAATTTAATAAAATAGGATTAATTAAAAAAAAAAGAAAATATATAAAAGTAGAGATTTGTCCAATAAAAATATAGGGTTCTTTAACTTGACACCCACCAATTCATGTTAAAATGACAAAAGATAGAACTAATAAATAACTAAAAGCATATTTTCTAGTATCATAAAATGCTATAGAATTAATTAAACAAAAATTACATAAGGGTAAACTAAAAATAATTAAAATACCCGAAAATGCAGCTACAACCCCCCCCAATTTATTAGGAATAGATCGTAAAATAGCATAAATTCATAAAAAATACCACTCTGGCTTAATATGTGTAGGAGTCATCGATGGATTAGCTGGTATGAAATTTTCTGAATCCCTAAACAAATTTGGTATAAAAAATACCAACATTAATAATAATAAAAAAGCAAGTAAAAATCCTAACAGATCTTTAATTAAATAATACGGATGAAACGTAATTCGATCTGAATCAGAAACTACACCCAACGGATTATTAGAACCAGTTTGATGTAAAAATAATAAATGAATAATAACAAAAGCTACCATTACAAAAGGTAGAACAAAATGGATAGAAAAAAATCGAGTTAGTGTTGGGTTGCTAATAGAGAAGCCCCCTCATACCCACTCTACAATTGAGGTTCCACTATATGGAATTGTAGATAATAGATTTGTAATAACCGTTGCTCCTCAGAATCTCATCTGCCCTCAAGGTAAAACGTATCCTAAGAATGCTGTTGCTACTGTAAGAATAAACAAGACTACACCAATATTTCAAACCTCAATTAATACAAAGGATATATAATAAATTCCCCGACCAATATGAATATACATAAATAAAAAAAATAAGGATGCTGCATTAGCATGAGTGTATCGAAGTATCCATCCAAAATCTACATTACGCATAATATGAACAACTGAAGAAAATGCCAATTCAACATTCCTACAGTAATGTATAGAGAGTAATAAACCAGTAATCAATTGAATAATTAGTATAAGGCCCAACAATGATCCATAATTTCATCAAATTGAAATATTAAGAGGGGCTGGTAAATCAACTATTGCCCCGTTTAAAACTTTTATAACTGGATGACTTTTTCGTAATTGTATTATCATATTTAAACGGTCGAAGGGGGCCTTTTGAACTATATACTAACTTTACAACAATGAGTATTATTAAAAGAAGTAATAAAATTATTAAAATCAATATATAAAAATAGCATCTATTATATATCGAATCATATAATGACGCATATGTATATTTATAAGGCTTTATATCACTATTTAATAACCTTATAAGGGCTAATAAGCCAATAAATAGACTAAAAACAACTTTATTCAATCGAATAAATTGATTTGGGGTTAAAGCAACAAAATAAGAAAATATGACTAACATCCCCCCAACATAAATTAAAAAAATTATAAATGCAAATCAATTTCTAAATAAAATTGAAAATATACACGATAATATTAGTGAAATAAATAAAATATTTAACAATATAACTAAAGGGGTTCTAATAAATAGTATATTCAAAAAAAGAATAACGATTAAAAAACAAAAAGGATCAATCATTTATTATTATAAGAATTGAACTTATTAAGTAGATTTCAAAAATCTATGTAAACCATTCACTTAACAATAAAGAACCCCATCAATAAATACATAAATATAAACAAATTCATACTACATCAACAAAATGTCAATATCAAGCTGAAACTTCAAACCCTAAGTGATGAACTTTCGAATAATGTAATAATTTAGACCGAAATAATGAAATAAATAAAAAAATAGAACCAATTAATACATGAATTCCATGAAATCCAGTAGCTACAAAGAATACTGAACCATAAATTCTATCAGCAATAGAGAACGGTGAATTAAAATATTCTCCTACTTGCAAGGCAGTGAAATATACTCCCAATATAATAGTAATTCTTAAAGCATACACAAAATCTTTACGATTACCAGACTTTAAGCTATGATGTGCTCAAGTTACAGTAACTCCAGAAGATAATAAAATAATAGTATTCAATAAAGGTACACCAAAGGCATTAAGTGTTAATACCCCAACTGGAGGCCATACACACCCTACTTCCGGAGTTGGGACTAACCTTCTATGAAAAAAGGCTCAAAAGAAACCAAAAAAAAAACAAACCTCAGAGGTGATAAATAATATTATACCGAACTGTAGTCCTTTTATCACAGCAATGGTATGATTCCCCTGATATGTGGATTCTCGAATTGTATCACGTCATCATAAGTATATGGCTAAGGGAAGCATTATTAAACCTAGTCATATGCAATAGTTACTCACTTTATAATGGAATCAATTAGTCATTCCGATAGTCAATATTAAAGCACTTGATGAAGCTATTAATGGTCATGGTCTCAATTCTACTAAATGAAAAGGTATTCGAATCAATAATCTATTTATATATATACAAATATACATTTAACATGCAAAGAATAATTTTAAATTTACAATTTAATGTTTTCTTTAAACTAGCATATCTATAATGTTACTAAATCTTTATTCTTGGAAGGAACATGTACTAAATATACTAACATTATACCACTTATTTATGAGACGTTTTACGTAATGATAAGGAAAACTAAAGTAAACAACATAATTTATTCATCATATATTTGTAATTAAATTCAACATGATTACTCATAAAAAAATTAATGAATATAGTCAATGGATGGGAGATAATTGAGGCATCAAGGCTTAACTTATAGATTACTATAGCCTGACAAGCTATTATTATTATATTAACTAAAGCCTTAATATTTTTTTACTCATAAAATAAAATCTGATCTAGAAATTCTTTCAATACAAATAGGCATAAATCTATGGTTTACACCACAAATTTCTGAACATTGTCCATAATAGACCCCTGGTTTTAATATAAACATAGATACTTGATTTAATCGTCCTGGAACAGCATCTAATTTCACTCCTATTCTAGGTACAGTTCATGAATGAATTACATCAGCTGATGAAACCACTATTCGAATTTCTTGTTTTATCGGCAAAACTAATCGATTATCAACTTCTAATAAACGATAGTCACTTAATTTTAATTCATCAATAGGTAGTATGTATGAGTCAAATGAAATAAATGGAAAATCACCATATTGATATGATCAGTATCACTGGTGACCAATAACCTTAATTGTTAATTTAGGGTCTACAACTTCATCTACTATATATAAAATTTGAATCGAAGGGACCGCTATTGTAATAAGAATGATGGCTGGAACAACAGTTCATACTGTCTCAACTTCTTGAGCTTCTAAAATATAGCGATTAGTAAGATGGCTAAGACACAACGAAATAAGAACATAACCAATAATCGATAAAACTAAAACCATCGTTAATATTATATAGTCATGGAAACCAGAAATATAAGATATACTGGGAGAGACCGAATCTTGTATTACTATTTGTCTTCATTTTGCCACCTAAGGGAGTTAGAAACTTACTTTTAATTAACAATTAAATGCAATTAATTTGCTTTCCCTTAATTTATATACTGGTACAATTTCATTATAAGGGTGATAACTCAATGGTGTATGCTGATCCAAGAGCTCTAGAGAAGCGGCTAGCCCTGGAAAGAAGATTATTGCTCGTTGAGATCTTAAGGATTCTCATAATAAATAAATAAATAAAAATAAAGCAACAGTAGTTAATACAGAACCAAATGATGATACTACATTTCAATCTGTATACACATCTGGATAGTCTGAATATCGTCGTGGTATTCCACTTAATCCTAAAAAATGTTGAGGGAAAAAGGTAATGTTTACACCTAAAAACATAACATAAACCTGACTTAAAGATAGAATTGGATTTAGCCCCAACCCAATAAATAAGGGGTACCAATAATTAAAGGCTGCAAAGATAGCGAATACAGCTCCTATTCTAAGTACATAATGGAAATGAGCTACTACATAATAAGTATCATGAAGGACGATATCTAATGAAGAATTTGATAACACTAACCCAGTTAAACCCCCTATTGTAAATAGAAATAGAAACCCAATGGTCCATAATATGGCTGGTGAGTACAATACTTTAGAGCCATATATAGTAGCAAGTCATCTAAATACCTTGATTCCAGTTGGAACCGCAATTACTATGGTTGCAGCTGTAAAGTACGCCCGTGTATCAACATCTAGTCCTACAGTGAATATATGATGTGCCCATACAATAAATCCTAATACTGCAATCCCAATTATGGCATAAATTATCCCCAGAGACCCAAAAGGTTCAATTTTTTTAGATCTACCTGATACAATATGGGAAATAGCACCAAAACCAGGTAAAATCAAAATATATACTTCTGGATGCCCAAAAAACCAAAATAAATGTTGAAACAAAATAGGATCCCCCCCTCCTATAGGGTCAAAGAAAGTAGTATTTAAATTTCGATCTGTAAGTAATATTGTAATAGCTGCTGCTAAAACTGGTAATGATAACAATAATAAAATAGTAGTAATAACAACTGACCAAACAAATAATGGTACTCGTTCAGTTGTTATTCCTTTAGTTCGTATATTTATAATAGTCGAAATAAAATTTAATGACCCTAAAATAGATGAGGCACCAGCTATATGTAATGAAAAGATGGCTATGTCAACGGATGGGCCTGAATGAGATACGGAGTCTGATAGTGGAGGATAAAGGGTTCACCCTGCACCTACACCACCCTCAATTAAGGATGACCTAAGCAATATGATTATTGAAGGGGGTAGTAACCAAAATCTTAAGTTATTCAGACGAGGAAACGATATATCTACGGCCCCTACCATTAATGGTAGGAGTCAATTACCAAACCCACCAATTAGAATTGGTATAACTATAAAGAAGATTATAACCAACCCATGAGCCGTTACTAGTGAATTATACAATTGGTCGTCTCCAAGGAATCTTCCTGGCTGTGCTAATTCAATTCGAATAATTGATCTTATAGAAGAGCCTAACATAGCTGATCACGTTCCTAAAATAAAGTATAAAGTACCAATATCTTTATGTCTAGTAGAATATAGTCAACGCAT